GGTTCTCGCCAGTTGACACAAGGGTTTTTATACACACCGTATTCTACTCTGTTTGTATTCGTAAGAACTTTTCTTGAATTTAACTAGAGGTTAACGTAAACGAACCATAACTATGTAGCCCTATTCCTAATAGATTGACCCCAAAATAGCATATCCAAATTATAAGAAAGCCTAGAGTCGCCACAATTGCGGAATTTGCCCCCTGCAATTTTTTATTTGTTCGAGTATGCAAATAAATTGCGAATACGATCCAAGTAATAAAGGCCCAAGTTTCCTTTGGATCCCAACTCCAATATGATCCCCATGCTTCATTAGCCCATACTGCTCCTGAAAGAATACCTATGGTTAAAAAGATAAATCCTAGGCTAATCACACGATAACTCCAATAATCTAATTGTTGAATCAATTGGGCTTTGTAATAATTCTTAGCAGAAAAAAAATAAGTTTTTTTTAAAATATTGTTTCTTTCATTCTTGTATTGGATTTCACCAAATGAAAATGACTCATTTAATTTTAATAAATTATTACTTTTATAACTATAAAAAATCTTTCTAAATGTAATGACTAGAAGTGCTACTGATAATAATGATCCACAAAGAAGAGCCGCATAGCTCAAAATCATCATACTTACGTGCATTATTAACCACTCCGATTGTAGAGCGGGTACTAATATTGTGGGTTTATGTATTTCAGTTAAAAGACCCGAAGTAGCAAAGCCTTGGGTAAAAATAGTACTTGAGGCAGTTATTGCGGTTAAATCATTTTTTCTTATTTTGAAATAAGGGACTATATGAATAAGGGAGAAACTCCATGAAAGAAAGATTAATGATTCATATAAATCACTTAGTGGGAAATGTCCCGAATAAATCCAACGAGTGATTAATAATCCTGTTAGACATAAAAAAGTAGCTATCATCCCCTTTTCTGACGAATCATATGGTTTTATGATTTCATTGCCCAATAAGGTTATCAAATGAATTGTAATTACAATTGAAACAATCGAAAAGGAAATATGAGTTAATATATGCTCTAAAGTTGAAAATATCATAAAAATGAAAAAAAGGGAGGGAATCCCCTAAATTAATTAAGAAATATAAATCGGGAATTTAATTTATTTTTATTATAGGATCTATTGGATCTCTTTTATAAAATGGCATGCCGCCACTCGGACTCGAACCGAGATGCTCTAGCACTGCTTCCTAAGAGCAGCGTGTCTACCGATTTCACCATAGCGGCTTGCTCGAACTCATAATAGCCTATTTATATTCAATCGTCGAGATTGAACAAGTCAATTCAATCAAATAAGTTTTTTTAGTAAAGATTCAAATTGATAAAAAAAATGAGTTCAAAAGTCAATTTGAAGGTTCATTAGTTTCTTAGGGTGTCCGGTTTATTTATTTTAGGGCTTTGACGTAGTTTATCCTATTCTAAAATCCAACTTTTGCAACTAGATAATTCTCTCAATAGAATAAAAAAAATGTTTTCATTTTTTACTTTTATTGATACTTAATTATTTCTTGTTTATCTGATTTCATAAATTTGAAACAAAAAATAAATTTTCTCAATGAATCCAAAATAGCCATATTTTGGATTACTCCAAATTGAGACCTTATTTGTACATAATATCTCAACAATTAAGTTCTTTTATTGAGTGGGCTGAACATTGGAGATATATCGGCAATCCATATAGTAATTCCGAGAAATTAAGAAGTCAGAAAGTTATCAAAAATAAAAATTTTTTAACATGGAATTCATTAGTTTCAACAATTCATTAATTTTAACTAAAAATCTTATATCTGCCCTTCCCGAGAAAGATAAAAATTTTTTATTATTGTAAAGGTCGATGGGGAAAATAAGACTCCCCACCACCAAAATGTGAGTGAAAATATACGAAAAAGAAATAAAAAATCTTGTCTTTTTTTCTTTATTTTATAATTCAGAAAACAGAAGAATTCTTCTTTTAGACATCTTAGAAGATTAAGATTGAAACCCGGTCTATTTCATATTGATTAGAATAGGGACTGACAATTGTGAATTTTATATTAACAAATTACTGAGCCAATTTTTCGAGTAAAATCCATTCCGATTATTCCAATATTAATATTTTAGGACTTATTTGTTTGTCGTACAAAAAAACTTTTTGAATTCCCGGTAGAAAGAGATTTCCCTAATGACAAAGCTTTTAACGCCGCCCAATATCCTTTCCTTTTCCAAATATTTTTACGAATACGCTTTTTTGATATAGAAGTACGTTTTTTTGGAACTGCCATTTAAAAATGAAGAAGTTACTCATTGTTATAGTTGGATGTGAAAGACATCTATTGTTCAAAACGAATTATTATTTCTTATTCATTATCTATTTTTTCTCTAAATAATATTCTCTTCATAAAAAATAAATATAGATATGTCAAAGATCTTTGAAAATTGGATCAAAAATTACTCGAAATAAGAAAATTTTGATTCCATACAATACAATATTTGTAAAACCAAAAATTTTTGG